TTCAGTGAATATTTTTACATTCTGTTCTAGATCAAACAGAGTCGTTGGACTCTCATTCGTATTATGTATGCGCGAAACGCGAAATTCAAGAAAAATAAATAAAATAGGGCTTCGTTGATATTGCCCAATTTGGAATCTATTTATTTCGGATGAGCCGGGCCAATAAAATGAACCAAAAGAGTTCCGAAACATGAACTTTGTACCGCGCACATCGCTTATATGGGCTCTAGAGGGTAGGGGGCGTGAAGAAATATAATATGAAATAAATAAAATAGAAAGAAATGAAAAGGGATTGGGTTACCTTTTGTGTACTGTATCTGAAATGAATCTTATATATTCCCCAGGTTCTACCGCTCTAGACTTTTCAAATTTAAAACCAACTAAAAAAATTTAACTTTTCGGAGATTCATATATTAACATTCTTTTTTAACAAGAGGAGGTACCATATGAACAAACAAAAAAGAAGAGGAACCAGAATCTATTCTTTTCTTTAACTATCTTTAACTATATATATATGCTTATGCTCTTCACTCACCTAAAAAAATATGGGGCATATCTCTAGACACCCAAAAGGATATATTTTTATATATACAAACGATAAGTATGTATCACGATCTAGACTAGTAATGAATATTATATCGATCCATATTGATTAATTCATATCAGTATCCATTATTAACCACATGCCAGGAACCAGATTTGAACTGGTGACACGAGGATTTTCAGTCCTCTGCTCTACCAACTGAGCTATCCCGACTCTTCCCGATGCATCATCCCCATACTATTTAGTTAGAGGGCTTGGGTATATGCCAGTCAATTAAATAGACTCAAAAAAGCATTACAAAGTCTTACCCAGGCCCTGGAATTTATTGGTCTTGGTTGGATCTTCAAAGAAAATACTTTGTAAGTTAAGTTTAACTAAAAATAATTATACGGACTGTGAATGATTCAAATGGGGATTTCTTTCTCATAGATGTTGATTTGCACATATTATTGTATATATCATAAGACTTGTGATAAGAGAGAAACCTTTTTCCCGCGATCCATTTGTGAAAGAGTAGAATGGCTGAGAAACATAACTAATGTTGGAATGGAACCGCTGAAAAAAAAAAGGATAAAAAATAGTTAGATAAATAGTTAGGGAATAAAGCTCATTTTTTATTGGGGATAGAGGGACTTGAACCCTCACGATTTAAAAAGTCGACGGATTTTCCTCTTACTATAAATTTCATTTTTGTCGGTATTGATATTGACATGTATAATGGGACTCTATCTTTATTCTCGTCCAATCCAATTAGTTAGTTCTTTATTAGTTAGTTCTTTAAAAGATCTATCAGACTATGGAGTGACTTATTTGATCAGTGAATATTCGATTCTTACTTAAACTTGGAATCGATTCACAAGACTTCTTCCATTTTGCATATAAAAAAAAAATCAATAAAGATTTGGATCGCAATTAATCTTTGATATTATATTACGTATATGTACGTATATGGGTTCATCCTTTCTGGAGTTTAAATAGAAGGATTCCTCGATCAACCCAGTCAACTCTATTCGTTAGAACAGCTTCCATTGAGTCTCTGCACCTATCCTTTTTGATTCTTGCTTTCTGAACCCTTTTTGTTTTCTGAAAACAGGATTTGGCTCAGGATTGCCCATTTTTAATTCCAGGGTTTCTCTGAATTTGAAAGTTATCACTTAGTATGTTTCCATACCAAGGCTCAATCCAATCAAGTCCGTAGCGTCTACCAATTTCGCCATATCCCCTTATTTTGTTTTGAGACTAGGATCTCGTTAGGATGCCATCCCTTCTTTTTTTGTTCATTTATTCTGGAGCCGTTTACATGGAATTCTTTAGATATGCATTTCTATGATATGCATTTCCATATAAGAAAAAGTGTTTCTATCTCCTCCTATTTGTTTGAGTTCTTGTCTATTTTCTTTCATATATTGTAGGACCTGTATTTGTATTTAGTCCAATCAAAAATGATTCTATCATTGATGTATCTGCAATTCAATATGGATGGATATATCTCACATATATATGCTTCTCTTACTCTCACTTTTACCTCGATATTTGGAATACTCGAACGGTCGATTCTTTTTTCTCCTTACCTTTCCGAATGAAACCAGAGGAATGTCTCATTTTATTATATATAATCATAATCTGGATTGTCTCCTTATCTTTCTTTAATCGTTATCCTTATCTTTTCCCTAGGGGCCGTCCTTGTGCCCTTGTCTAAGTATAATTAGAATCATGATCGTAGTATATTTTTTAACGTTCCGCTTGTCTTATATCCGAAGTGGGGGAAGTAATGAACTGGATTCATCGAACCAACGATCTCAAGTCCCTCTTTTCCATATCGTTCCCATTGACCGGAACCGGGGTGTGGAAGCTCATTCGCGGGACCGGTGAACCTCGTTCTACATTCGAGTCTTTCGTTCAAAGGCTTCGTTCCTTCCCCTTCGAATCCCATTGTTCAAGGCGCGAAAGGGGGATCCTGGTAAGGATCTGAACCATCGGGAGGGGAACCCACGGATCCAAGCCCTCCTCCGTCTCCCCTTGCTGGATCGAAACGGCCAAGTGGATCTGTGTAGTAAGGAAGGGAACCCGCTCCTGGGTGGGAATCCGGCGTGAAATACCCCGAGCTGTCGTTGATTGGGAGCGGGGTGGGCAACTTCTTCCGGTGCTGGCGCCTGCAGCTGGGCCTGTTGAGCCGCCCCCGGGAAAGCTGCTTGATTAGGAAACTGGGTCGAGTTCGAGTTTGACGAGCTCGGAACCCCCGAATAGGCCATCATCATCTTACCGTATTCGGGCTCGTCGGCAGTAATGCCGTCGGTAAAAACAACAGAAAAATAGAAATGATTTCCGTATTTTATTTTCTTTTTGATGAAAAAAGAAAAGAAAGGGATTAAAAAAAAAGTTTTACATGCATAAACAAAGACAGGTCTAAAGCCATATCTTATCAATTAGCATGGCGGGCTTTTTCCTCCATATTTACTTTTTATATGATATATATCATATAATATTCTATATATTACATAATAGTATATTCATCATTATGAATTATTATATAGGCAATAGCTAAGATTCTAGCAGTTTACTAAAGTCCTATGCACAGCACAATTTTTTCTATGTGAGCCTGCTTAGCTCAGAGGTTAGAGCATCGCATTTGTAATGCGATGGTCATCGGTTCGATTCCGATAGCCGGCTTTTATCTCTTTGTTCTTTTTTTTACATAATACATAATTAATAATGTCTCCTTGAACTAAAGGAATATTTTAAAGACTTCTTCTTCTCCAAGGATCGCTGATCCATTATGGCGTAAAAATTTCCAACTATGAATAAAAAATGGATCGGAGCAATTAGATCTCTACCGAACAAATAAGAAAAAGTATACCTAACTTCCTATATATATACAAAAGAGTCTGGATATTGATACAATTCATCTCATTCTTGTAATACAGTACTTTTTTGGATTTAGCTTCGTTTATCGTTTAGTTCAGTCTTAATTTAGGTTTATTCTGTAAAATAAAATTTCAATAAAATAAGGAGTCTTTATGTCTCGTTACCGAGGGCCTCGTTTCAAAAAAATACGCCGTCTGGGTGTTTTACCGGGACTAACTAGTAAAAGGCCAACACCCGGAAGTGATCTTAGAAACCAATCGCGCTCCGGGAAAAGATCTCAATATCGTATTCGTCTAGAAGAAAAACAAAAATTGCGTTTTCATTATGGTCTGACGGAGAGACAATTACTTAAATACGTTCATATCGCCGGAAAAGCCAAAGGGTCAACAGGTCAGGTTTTACTACAATTACTTGAAATGCGTTTGGATAACATCCTTTTTCGATTAGGTATGGCTTCGACCATTCCTGGAGCCCGACAATTAGTTAACCATAGGCATATTTTGGTTAATGGTCGTATAGTAGATATACCAAGTTATCGATGCAAACCCCGAGATATTATTACTACAAGGGATGAACAAAGATCCAGAGCTCTTATTCAAAATTATCTTGATTCATCCCCCCATGAGGAATTGCCAAAACATTTGACTCTTCACTCATCCCAATATAAAGGATCAGTCAATCAAATAATAGATAGTAAGTGGGTCGGTTTGAAAATAAATGAATTACTAGTCGTAGAATATTATTCCCGTCAGACTTGAACCTAACTAAAATAACAAAAAACAAGGCTTCGGAGAATTTTGACCCCCTTTTTGGCGAAGTAAATCGACCTAAGGTAAAGGAAAGGCGCTTGATCTGGATTTTTCTCCCATTCATTCATGTATCATAAATGGATCGAGGGGATATTTTCATGCCTTGGCTACTCTTTCCAAGATTTTGTGTACCGCAGCAATCACAATTAGGAATATAAAATAGAAAATCGATATAAAAATTAAAGAAAGTTCTAATTGTTTGTTGGAATAATAATGGTATCTATTGTTGTTATTTTATTTGATACATTTCGGTCAGTAATGTTCGTGAATTAGGCGAGGGTACGGAAAGAGAGGGATTCGAACCCTCGGTAAACAAAAGCCTACATAGCAGTTCCAATGCTACGCCTTGAACCACTCGGCCATCTCTCCTACAGAATCTTATGATTATGGTCCAGAAACCGAGTGAATAGCGAGTTATTCATAGTATTGCAGTATTCATATTGTTGCAGTATAGGTATGACCTATCTATTATAAAAATTATAAAAAATTATAAATAGAATAGAAAAAATAGAAAACTTTTCATCAAAGAAAGATCTTCCTTCGGAAAGGATAAAAAAAACTTATTTCTTGTGAAAAGCCATTAAAAACATGATATATCTTTTGTTTGTTTTGAGTCGTCTTTTTCTGATATTTATACCGGATTAAACCAATGAATTGGAACGAATCGTCTGATCTGATGAATTCATATTTTATACTATGATTACAGCTGGACCGTGGTTCTATTTATAGGGTTCCATAGGAATTAAAAAAAAATGCCCCTCTTTCCAGTTTAAGATTTCTCA